CTATGGAAAAATGGCGGTTCAATTCGATGTTGTTTAAGGAGGAGTTAGAACACGGGTGCGGGTTAAGTAAATCACTAGAGGGTATTCGACCCGTTGGAAATACAAATGGGGGTGAAGACCCTGTTATAAATAACATGATTCATGGTTGGATTGATAGTGACAGCTCTAATAATATTGATCCTTTATTTGGTGTCAGCAACATTCGGAGTTTGATCTGTGATGACACTTTTTTAGTTAAGGATAGTAATGGTGAAAATTATTCCATATATTTGGATATTGAAAATTTTATTTTTGAGGTTGAAGACGATCGTTCTTTTTTGAGTGAATTGGGCGGTTTTTTTTCTAGTTGCCTAAATTATAGTTATCCGAATGATGGACCTAAGAGTGACAATCACTACTACAATCGTTACATGTATGATACTCAATATAGTTGGAATAATCACATTACTAGTTGCATTGAGAGTTATCTTCGTTCTGAAATCCATATTGATAGTTACATTTCAAGCGGTAGTGACAATTACAGTAAGAATTACATTTATAGTTACATTTGTAGTGAAAGCGTAAATAGTATTGACAGTGATAGTTTCATCAGTATACAAACTAGCGCAAGTGGAAGTGATCTCGATATAAGTAAAAAATACAGGAATTTGTGGGTTCAATGCGAAAATTGTTATGGATTAAATTATAAGAAATTTTTTAGGTTAAAACGGAATATTTGTGAACAATGTGGATATCATTTGAAAATGAGTAGTTCAGAAAGAATCGAACTTTTGATTGATCCAGGCACTTGGGATGCTATGGATGAGGACATGGTTTCGGTGGACCCCATTGAATTTCATTCGGAGCAGGAGCCTTATAAAGATCGTATTGATTCTTATCAAAAAAAGACAGGGTTAACTGAGGCTGTTCAAACAGGCATAGGTCAATTAAACGGTATTTCCATCGCAATTGGGATTATGGATTTTCAGTTTATGGGGGGCAGTATGGGATCCGTAGTAGGCGAGAAAATCACCCGTTTGATCGAATATGCTACTAATAGCTCTCTACCCCTTATTATAGTGTGTGCTTCGGGGGGAGCCCGCATGCAAGAAGGAAGTTTGAGCTTGATGCAAATGGCTAAAATATCTTCAGCTTTATATGATTATCAATCAAATAAAAAGTTATTCTACGTATCAATCCTTACATCTCCTACAACCGGTGGGGTGACTGCCAGTTTTGGTATGTTAGGAGATATCATTATTGCCGAACCTAATGCTTACATTGCATTTGCAGGTAAAAGAGTAATTGAACAAACATTGAATAAGACAGTACCTGATGGGTCACAAGAAGCTGAGTATTTATTCCATAAGGGCTTATTCGACCCAATCGTACCACGTAATCCTTTAAAGGGTGTTCTGAGTGAGTTATTTCAGCTTCACGGTTTCTGTCCTTTGAATCAAAATTGAATCAAGTAGATCATTTAATTCTGTTTTTTTTATTTGAAGTTTACAAGTATTTAGTTTCCATTTTATTTAGTTTATGGTAATCAAAGTGAAAATAAAAAATAATAAGCACGGAGTTTTACTTGAGGTTATAAAATACAATTGTATAACGGATCATAAGTTGTTGATAATCACTTTTCTTATTTGCTACAGATCCATTTTATTTCTACCTATATAATGCATGATTAGTAATCGGGAAGGCTCTATCAATAGGATAAAAGAGTTAATTTTTCTCCTAAATTAGGAAAAATTCATGTTATTTTATTACATTACGTATTTATTATAGATATAATTATTCTCCAAGTAAGAACCTTTTTTGGTATTTATTAGAAGATAAGTATAAGAGAACAATAATAATAAATATATATTATATAAAAGTGAATAGGTACACTTATTTAGTTCTACGTTTCTTGTACCTATTATTATATACTGATAATAGATATACTTATCATAAGATATCTTTATAACAGGTACAAAATATTAAATCGAGGTATCCATTCTATGACAACTTTCAACTTACCCTCTTTTTTTGTGCCTTTAGTGGGTCTAGTATTTCCAGCAATTGCAATGGCTTCCCTATCTCTTCATGTTCAAAAAAACAAGATTATCTAGATTCGACGGGACCAAATCTCGTTCATTTTTTTTTTTCAAGACTCGGACTTGGGTCATAATACAGATATCTATATCTATTTAAATTTATCTATCTATTTAGTGGACATAGGATACAACATGTGGATTCTTCCGAACACAAATGAAAGAGCTATTATGCGCGTGGAAACATCATGGGATGATATATGGGGATAAATAGATTATATATTCAAAAGGGGGTCCGCAGATGTATGAAATGGAAAGTAAAAATATCTCTATGTATGTAGATATCTATAGTGGGATTATATGAGGGGGATCCTTTTTTATATCTAAGCGATTCGATGAATTACTCCTAATGGTTCACATCATAATAAGAGTGCTAGTTGATAAGAGTTGCTTCAGGAACAAAAAAAGAAAGTCAAATTTTGGTTATTCTCTAAATTTCAATAAAATTAAACAACTGGATCTAGTATGAACTGGCGATCAGAACATATATGGATAGAACTTATAATGGGGTCTCGAAAAACAAGTAATTTATGTTGGGCCTGTATCCTTTTTTTAGGTTCACTGGGATTCTTATTGGTTGGAACTTCTAGTTACCTTGGTAGGAATCTGATATCCTTATTTCCTTCTCAGCAAATCCTTTTTTTCCCACAAGGGATCGTGATGTCTTTCTATGGGATCGCGGGTATGTTCATTAGCTCCTATTTGTGGTGCACAATTTCGTGGAATGTGGGTAGTGGTTATGATAGATTCGATAGAAAAAAAGGAATAGTGTGTATTTTTCGTTGGGGATTCCCTGGAAGAAATCGTCGAATCTTTCTTCGATTCCTTATGAGAGATATTCAGTCGATTAGAATAGAGGTTAAAGAAGGTATTTATTCCCGGCGTGTACTTTATATGGAAATCAGAGGCCAGGGTGCCATTCCTTTGACTCGTACTGATGAGAATTTGACTCCACGAGAAATTGAACAAAAGGCTGCGGAATTGGCCTATTTTTTGCGCGTACCAATTGAAGTATTTTGAAATGAATTGAAGAATGAATGCTTTCGCAGCATTGAGTTCTGTTTTGTTTTTTCAGGTCGCTCATTCGAGCAAAAGCAGACGCGTGTGAAACAACCAGAAAACAGAAAACAAAGCGCTTTTTCCACCAAAAGTTTTTGATGGATTGTATATGGAAATCAACTCCATTTTTTCATACTCGTAACAAGTATACTAAGTATGGATTCATCATATATATCCGAAAAACTAAGACTATATATATACTTCATATTTTTGGGGTCCAATATTTTTTAATTGATATGTTAGATATAGATGGATCATATCTTGTAATTCAATTCTGTTTTTGTTTTGTCTCGAAATTCGAAAAATATGCATTTCTTGACTTGAAGTGGCTCGTTAGGGCATTCAGCGAAAGGATACAATTGCTTCGAATGAAGACATAATAAAAAAAATATTGTTTCCAGATCTAAGGATTAGCCCTTTAATTAAATAATTAAATTAATTCAATTTAAATTAAATAAAATAAAGGGGGTCTGTGGATTCAATACCCTGTTTGTTATAGAACTCATGTTTCATGGAAATATCAGATTGGATAGAATCGAGGAATGAGGTGGTTTCATTAACAATTCACAGATTAAAAATGCCAAAAAAGAAAGCATTCAATCCCCTTCTATATCTTACATCTATAGTTTTTTTGCCCTGGTGGATTTCTTTCTCATTTAATAAAAGTATGGAATCTTTGGTTACTAATTGGTGGAATGCTGGGCAATCCGAAGTTTTTTTGAATAATATTCAAGAAAAGAACGTTCTGGAAAAATTCATAGAATTAGAAGAACTCTTCCTTTTGGACGAAATGATAAAGGAGTACCCCGATACACATATACAAAAGCTTCATATAGGAATACACAAAGAAACGATCCAATTGGTCAAAATGTACAATGAGGATCATATCCATACCATTTTACATTTTTCGACAAATATAATAAGCTTCGCTATTCTAAGTGGTTATTCTATTCTGGGTAATGAAGAACTTGGTATTATTAATTCTTGGGTTCGGAAATTTATCTATAACTTAAGCGACACAATAAAAGCTTTTTCTATTCTTTTATTAACGGATTTATGTATTGGATTCCACTCGCCTCATGGTTGGGAACTAATGATTGGTTCTGTCTACAAGGATTTTGGATTTTATCATAATAATCAAATTATATCTGGTCTTGTTTCCACCTTTCCAGTCATTCTAGATACAATTTTGAAATATTGGATCTTCCGTTATTTAAATCGTGTATCTCCGTCACTTGTAGTCATTTATCATTCAATGAATGACTAAAAATGATCTACTGATATAAATCTAATCATAATGTTTTTTTTACTTCGTACATAAACAAACCATTCAAAATGTTACTTATTTTTTAAGTTTCTACCGATCCGGGACATGACTCCTGGATCCCAGTAAAATAGCAGAATCGTGGATAGGGAACTCTACTAGCAACCTACCCAATTTATTGTAGAAATTTTCGGGATCAATGATTGTACCATGCAAAATAGAAATATTTTTTCTTGGATAAAGGAACAGATGACTCGATCCATTTTCGTATCGGTCATTATATTTATATATGTAATAACTTGGACATCTATTTCACACGCATATCCCATTTTTGCACAACAGGGTTATGAGAATCCACGAGAAGCTACTGGGCGTATTGTATGCGCCAATTGTCATTTAGCCAATAAGCCCGTGGATATTGAGGTTCCACAAGCGGTACTTCCGGATACTGTATTTGAAGCAGTTGTTAGAATTCCCTATGATATCCAACTGAAACAGGTTCTTTCTAATGGGAAACGGGGATCTTTGAATGTGGGGGCTGTTCTTATTTTACCTGAAGGATTCGAATTAGCCCCCTCCGATCGTATTTCTCCGGAAATGAA